AATAGAATTTTTATAAAAAGAATTGAAACCGTTGTTCCATCAGAATAATCATAATCATATATAGTGAAGCGATACCCCCCGGTTCTTGCTCATACAAAAGCAAAAGAGAATCAATACTTACCTCTTACACTTCTTTTTAGTTAATACTCCGAGTGATTGGATATTGTATATATGCCTTTTCTGAGATCTGAGAGGAAACGCGATATTCAAATGATTTTTCATTGAATGACTATTCATCCATTTATTTTGATGTAAATAGCGGCAAAAAGTTCTATGAAAAAAAGGTGGTTCAATTCGATGTTATCCAGCGCGGAGTTAGAATACAAGTGTAGGCTAAGTAAATTAACGGATAATCTTGGTCCTCTTGAAAATACCAGTGTAAGTGAAGACCCAATTAGAAATGATACAGATAAAAACGCCCAAGGTTGGAGTAATAGGGACAGTTCTAGTTACAGTAATGTTGATCATTTAGTCGACATCAGGGACATTCGGAATTTCGGCGCGGATGGTACTTTTTTAGTTAGGGATAGTAATAGGGACAGTTATTCCATTTATTTTGATATGGAAAATCAAGTTTTTGAGATTGACAACGATCATTCTTTTCTGATTGAACTAGAAATAGAAAGCTCTTTTTATAGTTATTGGAATTCTAGTTATCTGAATACTGGGTCTGGGAGTGACGACTCCGACTATGATCATTATATGTATGATACTCAATTTAGTTGGAATAATTACATCAATAGTTGCATTGACAGTTATCTTCGTTCTCAAATAAGTATTGATAGTTATATTTTAAGTGGTAGTGAAAATTACATTTATAGTTATATTTGTGGTGAAAGCGGAAATAGTATTGAAAACGAGAGTTCTGGTCTAAGAACTAGTACGAACGGTAGCGATTTAACTATAAGAGAAAGTTTGAATGATCTCGAAGTACCTAAAAAATACAGGCATTTGTGGGTTCAATGCGAAATTTGCTATGGATTAAATTATAAAAAAATTTTTAAGTCAAGAATGAATATTTGTGAACAATGTGGATATCATTTGAAAATGAGTAGTTCAGATAGAATTGAACTCTTGATTGATCCTGGCACTTGGGATCCTTTGGATGAAGATATGGTATCTCTAGATCCCATTGAATTTCATTCAGAGGAAGAACCTTATAAGAATCGTATTGATTCTTATCAAAGAAAGATAGGATTAACCGACGCTGTTCAAACAGGCACTGGTCAGCTAAATGGCATTCCCGTAGCAGTTGGGGTTATGGATTTTCAGTTTATGGGGGGTAGTATGGGATCCGTAGTAGGCGAGAAAATCACTCGTTTGATCGAGTATGCCGCCAATAAATTTTTACCTCTTGTTCTAGTGTGTGCTTCCGGAGGAGCACGCATGCAAGAAGGAAGTTTAAGCTTGATGCAAATGGCTAAAATATCTTCCGCTTTATATGATTATCAATCAAATAAAAAGTTATTTTTTGTTTCAATCCTTACATCTCCTACAACGGGTGGAGTGACAGCCAGTTTTGGTATGTTGGGGGATATCATTATTGCTGAACCCAACGCCTACGTTGCATTTGCAGGTAAAAGAGTAATTGAACAAACATTGAATAAGACAGTACCTGAAGGTTCACAAGCGTCCGAATTTTTATTTCATAAGGGCTTATTCGATCTAATCGTACCCCGTAATCTTTTAAAGGTCGTTCTGAATGAGTTATTTCAGCTCCACGCTTTCTTTCCTTTGAATCATAAATCAAGTGTAGTTTTAAGTTAATTCACTTTTATTAAAGAAAAAAAAATTAAAGTTCAAATCGTTTTTTAGCGAACAAGTATTCAGTTAGCGAAATCAAAAGCAAAATAAAAATCAAAAGCAAAATAAAATCCGAAGAGTGGGTTTTTTTGTGACATAAGCGTAAATTGTAGAAAGAATCATACAGATAATTTTTTTTTACCTATATTTCTGATTTCTAATTACGAAACCCCTATCAACAAGAGAAAAGATTGAATTCTTTCTTCTACGAAGCAAGTTAAATCTTCTACGAAGCAAGTTAAATAATAAAAAAACGAATTTCTTGGGAGCAGAAAAACTCTTTATTTTTTTTTTTTGTTATAAAAAAAGAAAAAGATAAAAAAAGAAGAATAACAAACAAGCGGATTATCATACATAAGGTTCAGGTAGAAACCTAAATAAGCCCAGTTCTACACTACTATATATTTTATTATATATACTCACTTATAAATACTTAGTATAATTTTTATAGGAATAATTTAGTATAATTTTTATAGGAATAATAATGATTATAAGATATCTTTCTAACAATATAAAAAACAATAAAAGGTAATTAAAGATTAATATAAATAACAGGTAACAGGTATAAATATTAAATCGAGGTGCCCATTCTATGATAATTCTTAACAACTTACCTTCTGTTTTTGTGCCTTTAGTAGGCTTAGTATTTCCGGCAATTGCGATGACTTCTTTATTTCTTTATGTTCAAAAAAACAAGATTTTTTAGATCCGATAGGAGTAAATTTCATCTATTTTTTTTTTTTTTCAAAATTTAGAATAACATAGATATCTATTTAATATAATATGGTATAACATGTGGTTTCTTTCAAACAAAGAGGAACGGGTTCTTTTGCGGACGTAAATGTGCTATATAAGTAAATGGCCTGTTTGAAAAAAAAAATTGGGGCGGATGCCTGACAAAGCCAATGGATCCATATGTGTGTAGATAGGAGATCATATGAAAAGGCTCCTATTATTTTAGATCTAATGAATTCGATGAATTCTTACTAAAGATTCACATCAGAATAGTGCGAGTTGATGAAAGTTACTTTTGAAACAATAAAAGTAAAGTAAAGTCAAATTCTGTTGGGCTAGTCTCCCACTTCCAATAAAACGCAACTGGATCGAGTATGAATTGGCGATCAGAACATATATGGATAGAATTTATAGCGGGGTCTCGAAAAATAACTAATTTCTGCTGGGCCTTAATACTTTTTTTAGGTTCATTGGGGTTTTTGTTGGTTGGAATTTCCAGTTACCTTGGCAGAAATTTGATATCTTTCTTTCCGTTTCAGCAAATAATTTTTTTTCCACAAGGGCTCGTAATGTCTTTCTATGGGATTGCTGGTCTATTTATTAGCTCTTATTTGTGGTGTACAATTTCGTGGAATGTCGGTAGTGGTTATGATCGATTCGATAGAAAAGAAGGAGTAGTGTGTATTTTTCGTTGGGGATTCCCTGGAAAAAATCGTCGCATCTTACTCCGATTCCTTATGAAAGATATTAAGTCTATCAGAATAGAAGCAAAGGAGGATATTTCTGCTAGGCGTGTCCTTTATATGGAAATCAGGGGCCAGGGCGCCATTCCTTTGACTCGTACTGATGAGAATTTGACTCCACGAGAAATTGAGCAAAAAGCTGCAGAATTGGCCTATTTCTTGCGTGTACCAATTTCTTAGTAAGAGCGAAAAAATACAAAATTGAAATTTAAACTCAAATTTCTTCACAATACTAATACTGAGTAACAAAAAAATATATAAATATATATACGGAACGATTAGAAAACAAAGTTTTTTTGTCCGAAAAGATTTTTATGCGTATGTAAATTCAGTAACAAGTTATGTAAATTCAGTAACAAGTAATAAATTGAAATAATAGACTCATCTCATAGATCAAGAAAATAAAACAGTTCGGAATAATATTTAGAATAAAGAAATTCTATTTTTCTTTTCAATATTGGAAATGGGTGCGTTAGATATCAATAGATGATATCTTGTAAAGAATTTCCCCTTATTTTCGCCAATCAACGTTCCTTTTTTTTTTTTCCCTTTTTTGTGCTCCTTAATGAGCAAAAGATTGGACCGCTCGGGCCACTTATAATGATAACTTTGAACGAAAACCTTTCCGTCTTATTTTGCCTTTGCCACTCATTTTTGATCATCATGTCAAAATATTCTTCAGAAACTCCCCTCAATTTGTATGGTCAATTGGTTAATTTTTTGTCGAAATATTTGTTATTTTGATACAAAGGAATTCTTTCATCTCGAAATCGGAATTTGAAGTAGCTATTCAGGCATTCATTGAAACGAGGGAATTACTTCCAATTTGAACAATTGAGATATCGGGAAACAATATTTTTTTTCATTCGTGTACTCTTTCTTATTGGTAGGCAATTTCCGTATTCTTTCTAAATTCTAAGAACTAACCACTGACTCACAAATAAAAAACAGATAATAGGTTCATAGCTTCGAGGCCTTGTAATAGAACTTATGCTTGATAGAAATATTAAATCCTATAGAGTTGACGAATGAGGTGGGTTCATTACAAATTCACAGACGAAAAAATGAAAAAAAAAAAGCATTAATTTCCCTTCTATATCTTACATCTATAGTCTTTTTGCCCAGGTGGATCCCTTTTTTATTTAATAAAAGTCTGGAATCTTGGGTTTTTAATTGGTGGAATACTAGTAAATCCGAAACTTTTTTAAATGATATTCAAGAAAAGAGTATTCTAGAAAAATTCATAGAATTAGAGGAACTCCTTTTTTTGAACGAAATAATAAAGGAATACCCGGAAACGCATCTACAAAAGTTTCGTATCGGAATTCACAAAGAAACGATCCAATTGATAAAGATGTACAACGAGGATCGTATCCATACGATTTTGCACTTTTCGACAAATATAATCTGTTTCGTTATTCTAACTGCCTATTCTATTCTAGGTAACGAAGAACTTATTATTCTTAATTTTTGGGTTCAAGAATTCCTATATAACTTAAGCGACACAATAAAAGCTTTTTCTATTCTTTTATTAACAGATTTGTGTATAGGATTCCATTCACCCCATGGGTGGGAACTAATGATTGGCGCTGTCTACAAAGATTTTGGATTTGCTCATAACGATCAAATTATATCTGGCCTTGTTTCTACCTTTCCAGTCATTATCGATACAATTTTAAAATATTGGATCTTCCGTTATTTAAATCGTGTATCTCCGTC